ATTAAACAAAAGGATTCGCAAATAAAAGCGCTAATGCTACAACCAGCCCATAAATTGTTAAAGCTTCCATAAAAGCCAGACTAAGCAATAAAGTACCCCGTATTTTTCCCTCTGCCTCAGGTTGTCGCGCAATCCCTTCTACAGCTTGCCCTGCAGCAGTGCCTTGACCAACCCCGGGTCCAATAGAAGCAAGCCCGACGGCCAAGCCAGCAGCAATAACGGAAGCGGCAGAAATCAGTGGATTCATGATAAGTTCCTCGCACCCCAAATAAAATAAATAAAAGAAATAGTTAATGATACAATCAACCAACAAATTATGACTTAATTATTCAATTACTAAGATTTATCCAGTCGAAGTAATTAAGAATTCCGAATTGAAATAATAATATTTATTGAACTATCCGAACTACTTCGATATTTCTTTTTTCGTTTCTATCCACGTAGTTTTTGTGAATCCATACAACTTTTGTTCTTATCTTACTTAAATTTTCGAACCATTCTTTGAATTCTTCCTTCTTTTTCTTGATTTAATTTCTTTAATCATTCAATATTCAATTCACAATTATACAGATGAAACGGAAGGGCTTCGTTTTTTGAATCCCTATCTCAATTTCCAGTAGCAGGGCAAATTGAGATCTATAATTAGTTCATATATAACTAGTTAATATCTAATATCACATATACATGTCTTTCTTCCATATCGTAAACCAATTATTCGTGTCTTAGATTCAATCGGATTCGAGAATCATTCTTTGACTTTGAAACCTCCAAAAAAAGAAAGAGTTGTCTTATAGCGATTAGATTATATACACCTAGTTCGACCCCCCTCACTCCTACTCTATTTTTTTTTAATCTCGTTTTTTTTTGTTTTTTTTTTTTGAAAGCCCTTTCTTCCTTTTATTGATTATTATCCCATATGGATAGAATCCATCTAAATCAATTTGTTAGACCGAATTATTGCATAGAAATAATAGAAATATCAGAATTTGAGTGAGCTAAATGTAATTTTTTTTTATATTTTTACACTAAATCGTATACTTTTTTTATTTATACCTTATTGCATCTTTCTTTTTTTTTTTATAACACCTTTTTTTATTTTAAAAATTTCTTTCTATTTTATATATTTATGTTCCCCGAGTAGATTATCTTGAGCCGCAATGTATGTGCGACGGGCTAAACTAAAAAAAGATTATTTCGAAAACTAGTCAATGATGGCCTTCCATGGATTCACCTATATAAGCCGCAGCTAAAGTAGCAAAAATAAGAGCTTGAATACCGCTTGTAAATAATCCAAGGAACATGACAGGTATAGGAACTACCAAAGGTACTAAAGAAACAAGAACAACAACTACTAATTCATCAGCTAATATATTTCCGAAAAGTCGAAAACTAAGCGATAAGGGTTTTGTGAAATCTTCTAAGATGTTAATCGGTAAAAGGATTGGAGTTGGTTGGATGTATTTACCAAAATAAGCTAATCCTTTTTTTGAAAGACCCGCATAGAAATATGCTACTGACGTAAGTAAAGCTAATGCAACGGTAGTATTTATATCATTTGTGGGTGCAGCTAACTCCCCATGGGGTAACTGTATTATTTTCCAAGGCAAAAGAGCCCCTGACCAATTAGAAACAAAAATAAATAGAAACATAGTTCCAATAAAGGGAACCCACGGACCATATTCTTCTCCAATCTGAGTTTTGCTCACGTCTCGAATGAATTCAAGGACATATTCAAAGAAATTCTGACCGAAAGTGGGAATGGTTTGCGGATTTCGAACAACTAGAATGGCTGAAACTAATAAGATAGCAATTACAACCCAAGAAGTAATAAGTACTTGGGCATGCACTTGGAAACCCCCTATTTGCCAATAGAAATGTTGACCTACTTCCACAGCAGATATATCGTATAATCTTTTTAATGTGTTGATGGAACATAATAGAACATTCATATTGCCCTGCCCTCTAAAAGAAATAGAACTTGAAAAGGAATTATTTTGATTCAACCATCCCCTTTTTGACTTGTCTACTTAAATTTTATATTTTGAATACCGACTAATCACATAATATTTCCGGTTATTTTTATCTTTTTCTTTTTTGCGCGATTTAGTATTAGTAAGTATTAGTAATAGTATTTAGTAATAGTATAGTAACTGATTCCATAAATCTATGAATTCCCCCAACCAAAAACCAAATAAGTTTATTATAAATCAAGAATTTCGTATATAGCTAGAACGACCCTCACAAATTGCAAATACTAATTTGTTAAGAATTAATCGGATTGAAGCTATAGCATCATCATTAGCTGGAATCGAAATATCTGCGAGATCCGGGTCACAATTTGTATCGATTAAACAAATCGTTGGAATTCCCAAAGTGATACATTCTCGAAGAGCCGTATATTCTTCTTGCTGATCAACTATTATTACAATATCGGGTAACCCTGTCATATATTTAATGCCGCCCAGATATGTTTCCAAGTGAGATAATTGTCTCTTCAACATAGCGGCATCTCTTTTTGGAAGACAGTGGAGTCTCCCCGTCTTTTGTTCCGTTCTCAAGTCCCTGAACTTATGAAGTCTCGTTTCTATAGTAGACCAATTCGTTAACATACCGCCGAGCCATTTTTTATTAACATAATGAGACCGAGCTTTTATTGCAGCCCGCGCTACTGAATCAGCTGCTTTATTTTTTGTACCAACAATTAAGAATTGTTTTCCCCTAGTTGCTGCATCAAAAACTAAATCACAAGCTTCTGATAAAAAACGAGCAGTTCTAGTAAGATTTGTAATATGAATACCTTTACGCTTTGCGGATATATAAGGTGCCATTCTAGGATTCCATTTCCTAGTACCATGGCCAAAATGAACTCCTGCTTCCAGCATCTCTTCCAAAGTTATGTTCCAATATCTTTTTGTCATTTAGCCCCACACTTTTTTTTTGAAAAAAAAAGAGACCGGGTATCCTAAAATAGAAATAAATAATTGTTCCGATGGAACCTTCTCTTCTACCGAAGATTGGCCGTTGATACATGATCAGGCCATTCATTTTTTTTTTTCTATTTATTATTTTTATTGTCTTTATTAACCAAATCAAATGACTGCGTTTAAAGGGGATGAATCCGCTCTTAGGAATCATTAAATCCTAGAAATGATTGCTCTGATGTATCACATAAATTCTTTGAAATGAAAAAATCAAAAAATTCTCTGTGGTGGAACAAAATATCTCCCATTTCTCCCTCGAATACATTATTTTTTTTGGTTTCCAAGGTAATCTTGTTACGTTGCCTTGGCCTTGAACGGCGCATTACTCTTTTGAATCCGGTACCAACGGGTATCATTCCCCCTAAAACAACGTTCTCTTTCAGACCTTTCAACCAATCGATACGACCCCGGAGAGCGGCTTTTGCTAAAACTCTAGCAGTTTCTTGAAAACTCGCTTCGGATATGAAACTTTGAGTATTCAGAGATGTTTTTGTTATTCCCAATAATAGAGCTCGGTAACAAATCGCCTCTTCCAAGGCACGCCCCGTTCGTTCAGCTCGCAACAATCCAATTAGTTCGCCGGGTGAAAAAACATTAGACATTCCATCTTCTGAAACCAAGACTTTTGATGTTATTTGACGCACAATAATTTCTATATGTCTATTATGGATGTGCACTCCCTGGGATCGATAAACCTTTTGGATTTTATTAACTAAAGAAATACGACTTTGCACTATAGTTAGCTCAGCACCAATCAAGAATCGCCAGGGAATGCCGAGAATTCTTGTTAGACGCTCGTTCCAAGCGTCAACTCTCTTTTCTAGGTTCATCGATATTGAATCAATCGAACGAACTTCTAATACCTGTTCCACTTTTGGAAGACCTTGTGTTATATCACCAGATCGCGATTTTTCATATATAAATGTAACTAATATATCTCCTTCATAAAGGATTTCTCCATAATGGCCATGAACAGTTGCTCCTGGAGTCGCCAAATAAAGGTTAGCCGATCTTATTACTACAGAATCAATTTGAACAGTTAGAACTTGACCCGGTTTTAGGTGTGGTCCATTTTTCGTTTGAGCTATACATACATTTTCACAAATAAATTGCCCAAGGCGAATTATTGTAAACGTTTTTTCACAATAATTATGATGATAATTATGATGGAGAAAATGCCAATTCAAATGGAATGTATTTAAAATGATGTTACTGCTTAGATCGGGCTTATAAATTCTCTCGTTTTCGTCCATTAAATAATATTTAAATACTTGAAAAGTTTCCTTTAATTTGTCAAGTTGCAAATTTTTAGTTATCGAGATCTGATTATGAGTTATTAAACGGTAAAATGAATAAAAATTTGCAACTTGAAGGGCTATTCCTAAAGGGCCTAACAAATTCTTAATTGGAATTAGAAGATCTCTTTTAATTTTATGAATTCCTTCTTTTATCCCATTGTGATATTTTACATCGTTGAATGGTCCCATTTGAAAACAATTAGATGATGACAAAATTATCAAAGATCGACATTCCTTATTTCTATTCAACAACATACGAATAGTTCCGTGATTTTGGCTAAGTGATTGTTGAATTTTTGCCTTGGAATAAATAGAAAAAAATGGATTGATATTGGTCCGATCTGACTCATTATCCGAGATCAATCCTGAACCGGACGGATCATTCCTTTTTCTGATATACGAAATATGGGATTTCACTAAGTCAATTCTTAGGAAATCTCCAATCAAACCATTTGTACTTACTTCAACAAAAGAAGCGCGGGCCTCTTCGATAGAAGAACTTTTTTTGTCTTGATCCCAATTCAAGACTAAACAAGTCCGAACTAATTGAATGCTTGTGTCATAAATTCCCCGAATTGATTTTCCATTTCCATAAAGAATATAATTGAGAACTTTAAGTTCCAGATTATCCCTTTCCTGGAACAGATCTTGGGGGAAAAGTTTTACAAAATTGATACCGTCTGCTATTTCATATAGAATTACGGGTCGAACCAAAACAAAA